GTATTTCTAATTTGCATGGTCCAATCGTTGATGCCGAAAATTTCTACAATAAAATTGGGTGGGTCACTAGTATAGTTCCCCATCCACGATTCTGCTATTTACTGAAAGAATTTTACTGGAATATCAGATTACTGGAATATAGGAGGAATCCTCTCGATGGGTAGAAAGAGTAAGGTAAAAGGTAAGTACGACTTTGAATGTTTTGCTTATGTACAAAGTCTGAAACATTCTAATTGGATCAGTGAATCGTTTTTCAGTCATTCATTGAATGATAAATCACTACAAGTGACGGAGATACACGATTTAAATAACGAAAAATCCAATATTTCAAAATTGTATCTAAAATGACTGGAAAAGTGGAAACAAGACCAGATATAATTTCATCATTATGAGCAAATCCAAAATCGTTGTAGACATAGCCAATCATTAGTTCCCAACCGTGGGGCGAATGGAATCCGATACATAAATCAGTTACTAAAAGAATCGAAAAGGCTTTTATTGTGTCGCTTAAATTATATAGGAATTCTTGAACCCAAGAGTTAAGAATAACAAGTTCCTCATTACCCAGAATAGAATAACCGCTTAGAATAACGAAACAGATTATATTTGTCGAGAAGTGCAAAATCGTATGGATATGATCCTCGTCGTGCATCTTGATCAATTGGATTGTTTCTTTGTGGAGCCCTATACGAAGCTTTTGTAGATGCCTTTCCGGGAATTCCTTTATCATTTCGTCCAAGAGGAATAGTTCCTCTAATTCTATGAATTTTTCTAGAATACTCTTTTCTTGAATATCATTCAAGAAAGTTTCGGATTGCCTAGTATTCCACCAATTAGTAATCCAAGATTCCAGACTTTTATTAAATGAGAGAGAAATCCACGAGGGCAAGAATACTAAAAATACTATAGATGAGAGATACCTAATGGGAATGGGTGCGTTCTTTTTTGTCATTTTTTCATCTGTGAATTGTTACTGAAACCACCTCATTTGTTGACTCTATTCGATCTAATATTTCTATCCAAGCATGAGTTCTATTATAAGGTATCGCGCCTATGAATCGAGTCTCGGTTTTTTAGTTGTGATTCAGCAGTTAGTCCTTGAATCTAGTGTAGAAAAAATCCAAAAATAGAAGAAGAATCCATTTCGAATTCGAATGAAGAAATAATCAAAAAATATTGTTTCCAGATATCTCAATTGATCAAATATTCGAAGCAATCCCCCCCTTTTTCGATGAATGCCCAAAAGATTAAAATTCAAATAACGAATATTATTCGGATTTCGAAATGAAAGAACTTCCTTTTTAGTAAGAATTAAAATAGAAAATATTTCGAAAAAAAAATTCGCAGGCTGTCCAGAGCATAATCCAGGAATATTTGAAGGAATATTTGAGAGAATTTTCTGAAGAATATTGTGATAATCAAAACCGAGTGGCAAAAAAAGAAAGAAAAGTTCTCATTATAAGAGATCCAATTGTTTGGTCATTAAGAAAGACAAAAGAAAGGATAAAAAGGGTCCATTACCAAAAGAAAATAGAGAGAATTTCCAAGATATGATCTATCCATTCTAACGTATGAATTCCAAATATTGAATATTGAAAATAAAAAAAAAAAAGCTAAATTTTTTATTCCGAAAAGTTTTGATATATGAGATCAATCTATTATTTCGATTTGTTACTTCTTTTGTTACTGAATTGAATTGAGTGTGGATTTCCATACGCAAAAAAACCATTTTTTTACAGACAAAAACGGTTTCGTTTTATGTTATGGCTGTTCCATACACGTTTGCCTTGCTTTGGCCCCACTGGACATTCTGAAGAAACTTCAATTAAGTAAGTTATGCTATAGAAAAAAGAGGATTCTTGGGTTTGTTCCTCCGGCTGAGAAAGCATTTATTCTTCAGTTCATTTTTCAAAAAACTTCAATTGGTACGCGCAAGAAATAGGCCAATTCCGCAGCCTTTTGCTCAATTTCTCGCGGAGTCAAATTCTCATCAGTACGAGTCAACGGAATAGCCCCCAGGCCTCTAATTTCCATATAAAGGACACGACGAGCATAAATACCCTCTTTCACTTCTATTCTGATGGACTGAATATCTTTCATAAGGAATCGTAGAAAGATGCGGCGATTTTTTCCAGGAAATCCCCAACGAAAAATACACACTATTCCTTCTTTTCGATCAAATCGATCATAACCGCTACCGACATTCCATGTAATTGTGCACCACAAATAGGAACTAACAAAGAGACCCGCGATCCCATAGAAAGACATCACGATCCCTTGTGGGAAAAAACGGATTTGCTGAGACGGAAATAAAGATATCAAATTCCTATCAAGATAACTAGAAATTCCAACCAATAAGAATCCTAATGAACCTAAAAAAAGGATAAAGGCCCAGCAGAAATTACTTGTTTTGCGAGATCCTGCTATAAATTCTATCCATATATATTCTGATCGCCAACTCATACATACTAGATCCAGTTGCATTTTCTTGGAATTGAGGGAATAACCAAAATCAATTTGACTTTACTTTTTTTTTTGTTTCCGAAGTAACTTTCATCAACTAGTACTATTCTGATGTGAACTTTTAGCAGTAATTCATCAAATTAGTTAGATATAATAAAATAAGAACATCCCCTTCATAGGATTCCCTATAGATAGATATAGATTAGATAGCTACATACATATAGATACATTGACTTAAATTTCAGACATGAGCTCGGATCCTGGCCTATTTTTGAAAATAGATAGAATTCATTTACCCATATATCATGTTTATGCATGCATAAGAGCTCTTTCGTTTATGTTCGCAGAAAGCCGCCTGTTATTTGTTATTGTTATACAATACTCTACTAAATGGATATCCGTGCCGTGTTTGCTAAGTCTTGAAAAAAAAAACTAGAGGAGATTTGACCACATCGGATTTACAAAATCTTATTTTTTTGAACATGAAGAGATAAAGAAGCCATTGCAATTGCCGGAAATACTAGGCCCACTAACGGCACAAAAATAGAGGGTAAGTTGTTGAGAATTGTCATAGAATGGGTACCTCGATTTAATATTTGTACCTCTTATTATTATAAAGATATCTTATAATAATTCTAATTCATATTAGAATTCGTATAGAAGTATACTAAGTATATATACTAAGTATATCTAAGTGAGTCTATAGAATAAGTGCAAGGAATGTAGAACTAAATAAACGGACTTATTCATCTTTCTACATGAAATATATGTTATGTATGATAATCCACTTTCTTTATTATTCTATTCTTACTTCTTTTATTTTTCTATTGTTCTTATATTCTAATTTCTTTTTTAATATTTAATACAAAAAGAGTTTTTTACCAAATTCCCGAAAGATTCGTTAGAATCCGATCCAATATCCAATAGCAAGGATTCTTAGAAAAAATGGGACTTCTTGGGAGATATAGAAAGATGCAAGATTCTATATTTTTTCTATATTTGAGTTCTATATATACATATGCAAAATACATATCAAAAGGGGACCACGAAATTTGTTTTATTTGCCCTGCCTCCTAATTCTAAGGAAGAATTCGCTTTTTATGTTGTTTTGTTGATACAGGGTTACTGATTAGTAATCAGGAATATCGGTAAAAAAAAAAATAATTATCCGCATGATTCTTTATACAAATACAATTAAATCTTATGTCACCAAAGAAAAGTCCATTCTTTATTTATTTTGATTCTGATAAATTAACTAACTAATTGTTCACCACAAAAAAAAAATGAACTTAAGACTCTACTTGATTGAATTTTATTCAAAGGAAAAAAAAGCGTGGAGCTGAAATAACTCACTCAGAACACCTTTTAAAGGATTACGTGGTACGATTGGATCGAATAAGCCCTTATGGAATAAATATTCAGACGCTTGTGAACCTTCAGGTACTGCCTTATTCAATGTTTGTTCAATTACTCTTTTACCCGCAAAGGCAATATAGGCATTCGGTTCGGCAATAATGATATCCCCCAACATACCAAAACTAGCTGTCACTCCACCAGTAGTAGGAGATGTAAGAATTGATACATAGAATAACTTTTGATTTGATTGATAATCATATAAAGCGGAAGATATTTTAGCCATTTGCATCAAGCTCAAACTTCCTTCTTGCATCCGTGCTCCTCCGGAAGCACACACCAGAATAAGAGGTAAAAATTTATTGGTAGCATACTCGATCAAACGGGTGATTTTCTCACCTACTACGGATCCCATACTACCCCCCATAAACTGAAAATCCATAACCCCAATTGCGATGGGAATCCCATTTAGTTGACCTGTACCTGTTTGAACAGCCTCTGTTAATCCCGTCTTTCTTTGATAAGAATCAATACGATTTTTATAAGGTTCCTCTTCGGAATGAAATTCAATGGGATCCAGAGAGACCATGTCGTCATCCATCGGATCCCAAGTACCTGGATCAATCGAAAGTTCGATTCTATCTGAACTACTCATTTTCAAATGATATCCGCATTGTTCACAAATATTCATTTTTGACTTCAAAATTTTCTTATAATTTAATCCATAACAATTTTCGCATTGAATCCACAAATGCCTGTATTTTTGAGTTACTTCGAGATCATTAGAACTTTCTCTTCTACTTCTAGTTAAATGACTACCATTCGGGCTAGTTTTTATATTGGAACTATCGCTTTCACTACTATTTCCACTTTGGCCACAAATGTAATTATAAATGTAACTGTCACTGTAATTTTCACTACTACTTAAAACGTGACTATCGATACAGATTTGAGAATGAAGATAAGAATCAACGCAATTATTAATGTGATTATTCCAACTAGATTGAGTATCATGCATGTAACGATCATAGTCGGGATCGTCCCTTTTCGATCTATTATTCCTATAATTAGAATTACGAAAACTATAAAAAGAACTTTCTAGTTCACTCAGAAAAGAATGATCATTGTCAATCTCAAAAATTTGATTTTCAATATCAAAATATATGGAATAACCGTCCCTATTA